CTTCTACGAGCTCGGGTTATGGAAGAAGAAGAAGGAATTGAGAAGGAAGTATCAACAACAACTGGTTTTATTGTGGGACAGCTCATGATGTTCATATCGATCTATTATGCGCCTCTGCATCTAGCATTGGGTAGACCTCATACAATAACTGTCCTAGTTCTACCGTATCTTTTGTTTCATTTATTCTGGAACAATGATAGAAACTTTTTTGATTATGGATCTACTACCAGAAATTCAATGCGTAATCTCAACATTCAATGTGTATTCCTGAATAATCTAATTTTTCAATTATTCAACCATTTCATTTTACCAAGTTCCACATTAGCCAGATTAGTCAACATTTATATGTTTCGATGCAACAACAAGATTTTATTTTTAACAAGTAGTTTTGTTGGTTGGTTAATTGGTCACTTTTTATTCATGAAATGGGTTGAATTGGTATTATTCTGGATACGACAAAATCATTCTATTCGATCTAATAAGTATCTTGTGTCAGAATTGAGAAATTCTATGGCTCGAATCTTTAGTATTCTCTTATTTATCACCTGTGTTTACTATTTAGGCAGAATGCCGTCGCCTATTGTCACTAAGAAACTAAAAAAGAAAGAAACCTCAGAAACGGAAGAAAGAAAGGAAGAAAGCGATGTAGAAATATCTTACGAAATGAAGGAGACTGAACAAGAATTTACCGAAGAAAACCCTTCCTTTTGTTCGGAAGAAAAAGATTTGCACAAAGTCGATGAAACGGAAGAGATCCGAGTGAATGGAAAAGAAAAAACAAAGGATGAATTTCACTCTCAAGAGGTATGTTATCAAGATAGCCCAGTTTATGAAGATTTTGATCTGGAGACCCATCAAGATAATAGGGAATTGGGAAGACTGAAAGAAGAGAAAAATAAAAGATTGTGGGTTGAAAAAACTTTTGTCACTTTTTTTTTCGATTATAAACGATGGAATCGTCCATTACGATATATAAAAAATGATAAATTAGAAAATGCTTTACGCAATGAAATGTCACAATTCTTTTTTTTTCCATGTACAAGTGATGGGAAACAAATAATATCCTTTACATACCCGCCTAGTTTATCGACTTTTTCGGAAATGATAGAACAAAGAATTTCTTTGTACATAATAGAAAAACTATATGATGAAGATCTTTCTAATTCTTGGATTTATACTAATGAAAAAAAAAAGTGCAATTTGAACAATGAATTGAGAAGACGAATACAAATTCTAGAAAAAAATGAGAGATCCCCTAGTCTGGATATGCTTGAAAAAAGAACCATATTATGTGATGATGAAAAAAAAAAGAAATGCTTGCCAAAAGCATATGATCCCTTTTTCAACGGACCATATCGAGGAACGAAAAAAGAATTAGATTCACGTGAAATCATGAGTACTTATACAGATACAGAAAATTTAGTAGAATTTTTTTTTATAAATAAGATTCATGATCTACTTCTTAATGATTTCATAGAACCTCACCATCAATCATTTTTGAATTCTACAGAAGAAAAAGAAATTGATTCAGAAAGTCAAGAAAAATATTTGCAATTTGTATTTGATGTAATTACAACACATACAAAAGACCAAAAAATAATGAAAAAGAAATCTATTGGAATTAGAAAAGAAGAAATCAGTAAAAAGGTTTCTCGATGGTCATACAAATTAACCGAGAATTTGGGAGAAGAGGAAGAAGAAAGTGACGAAGAATTGGAGGAAGAATATTATGAGATTCATTCAAGAAGAGCCAAACGTGTAATAATTTATAACGATAATGATCAAAATACTAGTAACAATGATAAAAATGATGATCAAATGGAAGAGGTGGCTTTGATACGTTACTCACAACAATCGGATTTTCGTCGCAATATAATCAAAGGATCCATGCGCGCTCAAAGACGTAAAACAGTTATTTGGGGCCTCTTTCAAGTAAATGTACATTCCCCGCTTTTTTTGGATCGTCTAGACAAAACATCTTTTTTTTCGTATTTTGATATCAACGAAATGAAGAATCTAATTTTTAGGAATTGGATGGACAGAGAACAAGAATCAGAATTAAAAATTTCCTATTTGGAAAATGAAGATACAAAAGAAGAAAAGGAGAAAGAGAAAAAAAAATATAAAAATGAACAGATAGAAATATCAGAAGCTTGGGATACCTTTATATTTACTCAAGTAATAAGAAGTTTGATGTTAGTAACCCAATCTTTTCTTAGAAAATACTTTCTATTGCCTTCATTAATAATAGCCAAAAATCTTGTCCGTATATTATTATTTCAATTTCCCGAGTGGGACGAAGATTTTAAGGAATGGAATAGAGAAATCCATATTAAATGCACCTATAATGGTGTTCAATTATCAGAAACAGAATTTCCCCAAGATTGGTTAATAGACGGTATTCAGATAAAGATTCTATATCCTTTCTGTCTAAAACCTTGGAGAAAATCTAAGGCACGATCTCATCATAGAGATCGAATGAAAAAAAAAGAGAAAAAAACAAATTTTTGTTTTTTAACAGTCTGGGGAATGGAAGCGGCATTTCCATTTGGTTCTCCCCGAAAACGACCTTTTTTTTTTGAACCTATTTATAAAGAACTCCAAAAAAGAAAGAAAAAAGTGAAAAAGAAATTTTTACAAGTCCTAATAAATAAAAAAAGAAAATACTTTCTAAAAGTTAGAAAAGAAGAAACAAAAGGAGTTATCAGCCTAATAATGAAAAAACTGGAGAAAGTAAATCCAAATTTATTATTTGAAGTGAGAAAAGAAAAAGTATATGAACCGAATGAAAACAAAAAAGATTTCAAAAAAAATAAGAAGATTCTTCCCGAATATTCCGTTCTAAATCAAATGATGAATTGGTTTAATTATTCACTAATAGAAAGAAGAATGAAAGATCTTTCTGATAAGACAATCAAAATCAGAAATAGAATTGAACAAATCGCAAAAGACAAGAAAAAAGAAAAAATAATTATAATTTCTAATAATAAAAGATCGGGATCACAGAAACATATTTGGAAAATATTAAAAAGGAAAAATATCCGATTAATACGTAAATCACACTACTTTATCAAATCATTCATTGAAAAAATATATATAGATATTTTGCCATGTGCCATTATCATTTCTAAGATCAATGCACAACTTTTCTTTGAATTAACAAAAAAGATATTTAAGAAATCCATTTACAACAATGAAATAAATAAAGAACAAGAAAGAATTGATGAAATAAATAAAAATACAATGAATTTTCTTTTGACTATAAAAAAAAAAAAATTCTTTTCAAATACTGATAATACTAAGAGCAATAAAAATTTCAATACTTATTGGAACTTATCTTCCCTGTCCCAAGCATATGTTTTTTACAAAATATCACAAAACCCATTACTTAATAAGTCTCAATTGAGACCTGTACTTCGATATCAAGGGAGCTATCCTTTTTTTAAGGATAATTTAAAAGACTATTGTATGATACATGGAATATTTAATTCTAAATCAAGACATAAGAAAATTCATACGTATGTAATGAACGAATGGAAAAACTGGTTAAAAGGTCATTATAAATACGATTTCTCTCAAAAAAAAAGGTTTCAATTAGTACCTAAAGAATGGAAAAATAGAATCAATAAACATCGTTTGATTCAAAAAAGGGAATCAAACCAATTGGATTTATATAAAAAATACCAATCCGTTTATTCTATGAATAAAAATGACTATGCAGAGAATTCATTTATTAATCAAAAAGACAAATGGAAAAAACATTATAGATATGATCTTTTATCATATAAATACATAAGCCTCCCTAATTTATACATTTCTGGATCAACATTACAAAGAAACGGGGACCAAGAAATTCCATATCATTTCAATACATCGAAACCTGAATCATTTGATATACCTAATAATGATTATCTAGAAAAAGGATACCTTATTTATAGGAATACAAATTTGGATAGAAAATATTTTGATTATAGAATTCTGAATATTTGTTTTAGAAATAATATTGAGATCTGGACCAATGCACATATTGGCATCAAGATTCATAATAATACTAAGACTGAAATCCATAATTTCCAAAAAATGGAAAAAAAAGATCTTTTTAATCCTACAATTCATCAAGAGATCAAACCGTGCAATAAAAAAAGTTTCTTTTTTGATTGCATGGGAATGAATAAAAAAAGGTTATATGATACCGCATCAAATAATGATACTATATCCAATCTAAAAACTTGGTTCTTCCCAGAATTTGTGCTACTTTTTGATGTATATAAAATTCAACCTTGGATCATTCCAATCAAATCACTCTTTTTTCATTTTTCTATAAATGAAAAAAGTAAAAACATTAACGTAAATCCAAAGAAATCATCTAATAAAAAAAAAGATCTTGAATTAGGAAATTCCAAGCAGGAAGAAACCCAACAACAGGTCCAAAAAAATCTTGTATTGAATTTCCTAAAACAAAAAAAGAAAAAAGCTGTTGAAGAAGATTACGCAAGATTAGAAAAGGTTCTAAAAAAAAAACAATATAAGAACAATAATGAAATGGAACTAGATTTCTTTTTGAGAAAATATTTCCTTTTTCAACTAAGATGGGCTGATCCTTTGAATAAGAAAATAATGAAAAATATCAGGGTATATTGTCTCCTACTTAGACTGATAAATCCAAAGGAAATTGCTATATCTTCGATTCAAAGAGGTGAAATAAATCTAGATGAAATGCTGATTCAAAAGGACCTAGTTCTTGCAGAATTGATAAGAAAGGGAATATTTATTATTGAACCAATTTTTCTATCTATACGAAGGGACGGAAAATCTATTCTATATCAAACTATAGATATTTCATTGGTCGATAATAAGAAGCACCAAACAAATAAAAAATACACAAAAAAAAGATATATTGAGAAAGGGGTTTTTGAAAAATCCATTGTACAACACAGCAACATATTTTTGAGTGGAGACAAAAATCATTATGATTTACTTGTTCCTGAAAATATTCTATCTCCCAGACGTCGTAGAGAATTTCGAATTCGAATTTGTTTCAATTCCCGAAATTTTCATGTTGTGGATAGAAATAGAAATCCAAGATTTTGCAATGAAAACAAAATAAGAAACTGTGGGCAATTTTTGAATGAGGGCAAATCTATTAATAAAGATGGAAAAAATTTCATTAAATTCAAATTATTTATTTGGCCCAATTACCAATTAGAAGATTTAGCTTGTATGAATCGCTATTGGTTTGATACCAATAATAGCAGTCGTTTCAGTATGTCAAGAATACATATGTATTAACAATTCGAAATGAATTCAATTCCAATGAAAAAAAAATAAATTGTTCTATTTTATGAATAGAATCCAATTTTGATGTATACTATTTGATGTATACTAGATAAAAAGAACTGGCATAAGAAATATTATTTCTTATTATTTTTCCTGATCGGTAAAATTCACAAAAAATAAAGATAGAAATTTTAATTTATTTATGGTCAAAAATTCATTCATCTCAGTTATTACACAAGAAGAAAAAGAAGAAAATAGTGGATCTGTTGAATTTCAAGTATTCCATTTCACCAGTAAGATACGGAGACTTACTTCACATTTAGAATTGCACAAAAGAGATTTTTTATCGCAAAGAGGTCTACGAATAATTTTGGGAAAACGTCAACGATTATTGACTTATTTATCAAATAAAAATAAAGTGCGTTATAAAAAATTAATGGATCAGTTAGATATTCGGGAACCAAAAACCCGTTAATTAAATTTGAATTTCTTCTTTGAGTTTCTTATTATTATCCTCGGTCTTTTTTTCTTTCTTTTTTAATTTAGAAACTTTCTATTTTATAAAGTAAGTGAAGATAAAGAAATTGAATGTCTTGAATAAATATATTCATCTTTATTTCTGAAACATTGAAGTTCGATGAGTTAAACCAAATAGTTATATGAATGAATAAGTGAAACAAAACTGCTCCTCAATTTGCAGTAAAACAATAAAAATATCATTCCCTAGGTACAATAAGAAAATGGAAGTAAACATAAGTTGTTTCTCTTAATATTGAGATTATTTTATTAGTCGTCATATCCTGAAGCGGATGCAAAAGATCAACTGTATTTATTACTATACTGGGTATCAATAAAAAAGAAGTGGGCAGTTAGGAAGTGCTTTTCTTATTCTATTTCTTGGGCGAATTGAGGACTCTCCAACATCCAGTTTATCTTTACATTGTATTTACCAAGGGTCCAAGGAGAGCTGAAAGATTTCTTACCTTACATTCCTTTATGGCCATAAAGGAATGTAAGGTAAGATTTTGTAATAGTGATGGGAGCAGTGATGTTATCATCGAATATAATTATCTAAAAGTTCAAGTACAGTTGATATAATTGAGGCACAGTCCTAATAGAGTTTATGGTTTTGGGGGATGAAATCTGTGACGTCAGCTCATAGGTTTTTTAGTTTTTCTAATGTCTTCTATAGCAGAATGTGAAAGATTACCTTTTGATTTATTTTATTTACCAGAAGCAGAGGAGGAATTAGTAGCAGGTTCGAATATTCAGGTATAAAAACCGGGTTCTTTTATCTTGCTTATTACCTAAATTTAGGAGTTTCTTCATTATTTAAAAAAGTTCTGTACTGAGGTGTATGGAATTTTTCTATTCCGTACATATCTCTTACTGAACTTTTTGGAATAAAATGTTTAGAGTCTTTGTAATAGCAATTAGTGCCTTTATTACATTAGCTAAAACTTATTTGTTTCTGTTCATTCTTATCACAACAAGATTGACTTTACCTAGGATGAGAGAGAATGGATCAATTATGAAATCGCTGAATAATTAGTCATTTTCCCTATTTCTCTAGGTAATCTATTATTGACAACTTCTTTTCAACTTGTTTCACTAGAAACTAGAAAGAAAAAGAAGAAATGAAGAGAAAACAATAATGAATATTCTATATTCATAACTCATCTCAACCAAAACATAAATTTTCTTCATGGATATCTAAAATATGTTATCTATGGTTACTGGGTTCATGAATTATGGCAAACAAACAATACGAGCCGCAAGGTACATTGGACAAAGTTTCATAATTACCTTATTCCATAAAAATCGTTTACCTGGACCAATACATGATATCCTTGTAGTCTTTCTGGGATCAGTTCTTCTATTAGGAGGTCTGGGAATAGTATTACTTACCAATCCCAATGAAAAGGCAGAATCAATGGGATTGGTTCTTGTTTGTATATCCTTATTTTATTCTATATTTCATGGAATTCCTATTTTGTAGCTGCCGCGCAGTTCCTTATTTATGTGGGAGCCATAAATGTATTAATCATATTTGCTGCGATGTTTATGAACGGGTCAGAATATTCCAATGATTCCTATTTGTGGACCTTTGGAGATAGGATCACTTCATTGGTTTGTACAAGTCTTTTTTTTCATTAATGACTACTCTCCCAGATACGTCATGGTCCGGAATTTTTCGGACTACAAGATCAAATCAGATTATAGAACAGGACTTAATAAGTAACGTTCAACAAATTGGGATTCATTTATCCACAGATTTTTCTCTTCCTTTTCAACTCATTTCTATAATCCTTTTAGTTTCTTTGATAGGTGCAATTACTATGGCTCGTCAATAATCTAATATTTTTGAAAATGAAAGAATGAAAATGGATTTCATCTATTTTCTTTCAATCTACTGTGAATATCTTCTTTTGTTCTGTAATTCTTCTATTCTAGTCAACTTAATCGGTTTCATTTTTGTTCATATTTCAATGAATCGAGATAGATGATGAATTTATCAATGATGTTAGAGCATGTACTTTTTCTAAGTGTTTCTTTCTTTTATATCGGTATCTATGGACTGATCACAAGCCGAAGCATGGTTAGAGCACTTATGTGTCTTGAGCTTATACTGAATTTGGTGAATAGAAATCTCGTCACATTTTCATATATATTTGATAGTCGACAATGAAAAGGAGAAATTTTCTCAATCTTTGTTATAGCCATTGCGGCTGCTGAAGCAGCTATTGGGCTAGCTATTGTTTCGTCGATCCATCTAACATAAAATCAACTCGTATCAATCAATCGAGTTTGCTGAATAATTAGTCATAATTCTTCTATTTTCACATAGAAATCAAAACATAAGACTTTTAGAATATTCTATTCTATTTAGAATAGAATATTTAATATCTATTTATGATTTAGAGTTACTAACCTAATAACAAACGTATTCATTTGATATAGAATATATCATAATATCCTGAATTCTATTTCTATCTTCATTTAGTCAATTTTTATAGTAAAATTCAAATGAATTGGATTCATAAACTTCTATTTCATGGTTATTCAAATAGAAATTAGAAATAGAAATTAAAGTATCTTGGCACTTTCTTATAAACAGATTAAAAAATCTATTGATTCTGAAAATTTTGATAAATCATTGATTCGTCTGGTGTCTACAATATAAAATCTATGATTATTTCATTTTATTATTTTCCCAGATCGAAAATCTTTTGTGTTCAAAACTGGAATTTATAGACCCAATGTCACATTCAGTAAAGATTTATGATACATGTATAGGATGTACCCAATGTGTTCGAGCTTGTCCCACGGATGTATTAGAAATGATACCTTGGGACGGATGTAAAGCTAAGCAAATTGCTTCTGCGCCAAGAACCGAAGATTGTGTAGGTTGTAAAAGATGTGAATCCGCTTGTCCAACGGATTTTTTGAGTGTCCGTGTTTATTTATGGCATGAAACAACTCGCAGCATGGGTCTTTCTTATTGATATGTGATAAAAAATTCCACTTGAATCATTTGATTCCTCTTTACCGACAAAAACCCGTGCTCGGGAGAAGAATAATAGATTTTCTTTTCTCGAGTACGGGTTTTTCTGGTTTCATTTTATCTTGTCTTTATCACGAGTTATTTTCTTTGGTTAACAATACTTCTTGTTTTGCCCTTATTCACGGGTTATTCAATTGTCTTTTTTCCTCATAGGGGGACTCATAGGGGGAAATAAATAATAAGGTGTATAGTGGTATACTCTATGTATATGTATCCTAGAGTTCCTTCTAATGACCTATTTATTTTGTTATCATTTTCAATTGGACGATCCATTAACCCAATTGAAGGAAGATTCTAAACGGATCAATCTTTTCGATTTTCACTGGAGACTGGAAACCGATGGACTTTCCATAGGACCCATTTTACTGATAGGATTTATAACTACTTTAGCAGTTTGGCCAGTTACTTGAAATCCGCGATTTTTCTATTTATTAATGTTAGCAATGTATAGTGGCCAAGTAGAATCTTTTTCTTCTCGAGACCTTTTACTTTTTTTTCTCATGTGGGGAGGTCTTTACTTGGCTACAAAGTTGTGTCGGAGGCTCCTTTTTTCAGTTCTAGGTATGGATTTATAAGGTTCCAATGAACCAATAGTAGATTCATAAAAATTAGTTAATCAATCGTATCTTGCAGCATTGGAAATAATACTATATTTTGATTTTCTTATTGCTTATGCTGTCAAATCGCCGATGATACCCCTACATACATGGTTACCAGATAATACACATCACAGTACATGTATACTTTTAGCTGGAATCTTATTAAAGATATATGAATTAATATGAATTAATTCGGATCAATATGGAATTATTAGCTCACGCTCATTCTAGATTATCTACCTGGTTGGTGATAGTAGAAATAATACAAATTATTTATGCAGCTTCAACTTTTCTCAGTCAACATAATTTAAGAAAACGTATTGCCCATTCTTCCGTATCTCACATGTATTTCCTAATTATAGGAATTGGTTCTATAACTGGTATAGGACTTAATGGAGCCTTTTTACAAATATTCTCTTATGCATTGATGGGTGCTGTACTTTTTTCTTAGCAGGAACAAGTTGTGATAGAATACGTTTTGTTTATCTCGAAGAGATGGGGATATCTATCCCAATGCCAAAAATATTTACCATGTTTAGTAGTTTCTCGATGGTTTCTCTTGCATTGTAAGGAATGAGTGGTTTTGTTGCAGAATTTTTAGTCTTTTTGAAATAAATACCAGCCCAAAATATCTTTTCATGCCAAAAATGTTAATTACTTTTGTAATGGCAATTGGAATCCTCTTTTTTACTATGTTACATCAGATTTTCTATGGATACAAGCTATTCAATATTCCAAACTCGAATTTTTTTGATTCTGGACCACGAGAACTTTTTGTCTCGATCTGCATCTTTCTACCTGTAATAGGAATTGGTATTTATCCTGATTTTTTTCTCCCGTTATCGGTTAACAAGGTACAAGTTTTATTATCTAATTATTTTTATAGATACTAATTCTTTTTTTATATTCAATAAATTTCATTAATTGGAAAGAAAGTTTTAGAATTCTTTGACTTTCATATTTTCACGATTTTTCGTTGTACAATGAAAAAATGGAAGGGTGAATTAGAATTGTAATGAGATACATCTAAAGTTTTTGAGAACCTTTTGAATAATTCCTATATTTCAATGGTTCTCAAAAACTCGCACAAAATTTCATTTTGTATCAAATGATTCTTTTATTTATTCTTTCTTTTTTATTTTTTATGTAGTTTACTTTCTTCAATTAGATATTAATTGGAATGAACCATAACTATGAAACCCGATTCCTAATAAATTGATCCCAAAATAGCATATCCAAATTATAAGAAATCCTATAGAAGCTACAAATGCCGAATTCGTGCCTTGATTTTGCAATTTTGAATTTTTTCTAGTATGTAAATAAATTGCAAATAAGGTCCAAGTAATAAATGCCCAAGTTTCCTTAGGGTCCCAATTCCAATACGAACCCCATGCTTCGTTAGCCCATACTGCTCCAGAAAGAATGCCTATGGTTAAAAAGGTAAACCCTAAACTAATGACACGATAACTCCAATAATCCAAACGCTGAATTAATTGATATTTGTAAAAATTTTGAAATGAGAGGAAAGAAGTCTTTTTTAAAACACTTCCTCTTTCGTTCAAATATTCCATATCACCAAAGAAAAACGACTTCCTTAAACTGAAAATGTTTTTCAAAAAAAAATTGATTTTTTTTTGAAATGTAATCACTATAAGAGCAACTGATAATAATGATCCGCATACAAGAGCTGCATAGCTCAATAACATCATACTGACATGCATCATTAACCACTGAGATTGTAGAGCAGGTACTAATATTGCGGATTGATGCATTTCAGTTGAAAGACCTGACGTGGCGAAACCTTGGGTAAAAATAGCACTTGGTGCAGTTATTGCGTTTAAATCATTTTTCTGATTCCTAAGATACGGAATCATATGAATAATGGATAAACTCCATGAAAGGAAGATTAATGATTCGTATAAATTACTTAAAGGAAAATGTCCCGAAGAAATCCAACGAATAACTAAAAAACCTGTTATAGAGAAAAAAGTAGCTATCATCCCTTTTTCTGACGAATTACATAATCCTTCGATTTCGTAGACTAATAAGTTCATCAAATGAATTATAATCACAATTGAGATGATCGAAAAGGAAATATGAGTTAATATATGTTCTAAGGTTACAAATATCATAAAGAAGAGTCCCTTTTAAATAATGGAAATCGGAGGATTAAATAGAATCTAAAAGATAATATTTTAGATTCTATTTTAGATCTATTGTGTCTATATTTATATTATATATTATTTCTATTTTTTAATAGAAATTCTTATTTATGCCGCCACTCGGACTCGAACCGAGATGCTCTAGCACTGCTTCCTAAGAGCAGCGTGTCTACCAATTTCACCATGGCGGCTTACCTTAAATAATAATAGGAAATTCATGTTGAATTGTCGATACTCAATAGAGTTTAGGAAAAAATGAAGAAAGATGCATTTCCATTCATATGTCATATGTAAATGTTCAATATCAAGAATACTTAATTAGTATATTCATCTTCATAAGTTCAGTTTTCAAAATCAACTTTCCGTACTATAAACCTAAAACCTAGTTCTTGTTTATCCAGAACAGTCAGAATTCAAAATTTTCGTTTTCAGTCGGAGTATAAAATTCATAATTTTTTTCTAATGATTTTGAAACCCAACACCTTAAGTATAAAGTCTAATGAAATATTCAGATTTTTCCTTGTTTATTGTAATTGTGCTTTTCAAAATAGAAAAGCACAATTCATAGGAAATAAAAAAACATCTCACGAATTCAATATCTCAATATCAATCAATATAAATTTCAATATCAATAATAGAATATAATAGAAATATAGAAAGACTGTAAAAAAAAAAAGAAAATACACAATACTGAGTACTTTGAATCAAGTGAATCAAGTAGACTAAGTAGACAGAAAGATCCTTATTTTTCATATTAACTAGCTCTAAATAATAAAGAGAAATGAATCAAATGAATCATTTGTCTTCCAATTCAAAAATGGAAATTCGGAAGTTCTTTGAAACATGTCAATTAAGATTTTTCCAAGACTTTTTTTTGTCGCACAAAAAAACTTTTTG